AACTTTTTTTTTTTAAATAGGGAAAATATGGCAAGAAAAAAAAAAGTAAAAGATATTATAAAGCAAAATCAAAATCAAATTAGAGGGTTACTTTTTGTTCTAAAATCTCAAAAAAAAAAAATGGATTCGATACAAATATTCGCTACAAATAAATAAAAAATAAATAAATAAACTAAAACTAAAAGAAGTGATCAACATAGAAATGATTTTCCAATTTTAGTCCGTAGCGATTTCCATAGTGATTTGATTCAAAGAAAGTTTCTTTGAATGAAGTTATACAACACAGTTCTTCTAATATAATATTAATTATTATTTTAATATTTCTTTAATATTTCAATTTAGTTTGTTCTTTTATAGTTGTCCAATTAATCTTTTGATTCGGAAATAGGATAGGTAGATTTTTATTTTTAGATGATGAGTTGATTTCTTTTTCTACTTAAATATCGCTCTTTTTTTTTTTGAGTGCTGTCTATAATCTATAATGATAATAATTGATAAATGATTAATAAATAAAAAACTTTCAATTGGTATTTTTGCTTATCTTCGTATCTTTCAAAAATTGAATTTAGGAAAGTATTTTACAAATATATGGATAAAAAAAATAGTTTATTTAGCTCCTTCATGCCCACTCTAACTAGTTATTTTGGTTTTCTGTTAGTAGCTTTAACTATAACTTTAGTTATATTTATTAGTCTGAACAAGATACGACTTATTTGAAATTAATTCAATGAGCAATTCATAAAAAAAAAATAGAATTTTTTTTTTTGCAGTATTCCATTTTCTAGTTCTTTACCGTGTCAATTTCCAATTCTTGGTTATTGAGATTTATGGGCAATATGGATTAATATTTAAGGATAGATATTACCTCCTTTTTTCTCTTTTCAAACAAATTGAAATGATTGAAGTTTTTCTATTTGGAATCGTCTTAGGTCTAATTCCTATTACTTTGGCTGGATTATTCGTAACTGCTTATTTACAATATAGACGTGGTGACCAGTTGGATCTTTGATTAATTAATACCCTTTTTTTTGACCTCCTCCTTTTTTTAATCCACAGGAGGTCAAATTAAGATTGCTGTTCAAGCTTTTCCCTAAAATTTTTGACTTAACAAAACAAGAATGGGCTCACGCTCTGTAGGATTTGAACCTACGACATTGGGTTTTGGAGACCCATGTTCTACCAAACTGAACTAAGAGCGCTTTTTTATTACAAATTTATTACAAAAAAGAAAGCTGTAAGTAAAAAGATTCTTTTTTTTTTTTTTACTCCACTACATCTTGATCTTGAATGCCTATACTATCTCATATATAAACTATATTATATATTATTATATATAAATATTATTATATATAAATATATATAAATAGAATATATAAATATAATAAATAATATTATGATATAAAGCATATCATATTAATTTATGATTAGGTATGTCCAATTTTAATTGATCTCAATTGATCCCTTGTTATTGTATTGCTCAGAGGCGAAGTAATAAGTAGGGATGACAGGATTTGAACCCGTGACATTTTGTACCCAAAACAAACGCGCTACCAAGCTGCGCTACATCCCTTTCAATTGGTCTACAATGTCATTGTAGAGAATCCCTGTCTTGTTTTCCACATATTTATTTCATTTCATTTTCTCCATTGAGATACATAACTTATCTTTTCATTTCTTCTTTTTTTTTGTCTCATATCATATAACATATAATACATATAATAATAAACTTATATACATATGAAAAAAAATAGGAAATCCGCCTTAAATTTCGTGAATGCCCGGACGGAAAGAGACGTATTTTGTTCTTTTAAGAAAAGAAGAGGAAAATCTTATCTATCAAATTATTGTACATTTCTCAATTTGAATTAAGAATTACGCGTACAAAACAAATGCGAGTGTCCTTTAATTTAACTATATATATACATCTGATCATATATGTATTGCCGTTATGTATTACAATAAAGAATACAGAAGGAGAATTTTTTATGCGAGATCTAAAAACATATCTATCCGTAGCACCAGTAATAAGTACTCTATGGTTCGGGTCTTTAGCAGGTCTATTGATAGAGATCAATCGTTTTTTCCCGGATGCTTTGACATTCCCTTTTTTTTCATTCTAGTTATTAACACGGGGGGGGGTGAAGAAAATTAGAGACACAATTAAATATCTCTGACTACTACCCCCTTTTTTCTAATTCGAATAAGTTAGAAAAGAGAAAGAATAAAAGTGGCTTCAACCTCAGCCAAACACAGAACTGGGTTCAAGCTTTAAGTAAATTAAAAAGTAAATTTACTTTAATTAAATCTTTAATTAAATTAAGAGAACAGAAGTGGAAATGCGGTTAGGGCAACAGTATCATACAAGAAGTTGAAATAAAATAAAAAGACTGTACTTCTATTCTTTCTAATGTTCTATTCTTTCTAATGTAAATAGAATTTTTAATCATTGTATTACTTATTTTTACTTTTACTATATTGGTTGCAACAAAATCTTTCATAATTTGATTTCAAGTTAGTAACTTGTATTTTTTCCTTCTTTTCTTCTTCGTTTCGGATAGGAAAATAGAAGAGTTAAGTGAATAAAAACCAAAAGGAGGTTCATGGCCAATGGTAAAGACGTCCGAATAAGGGTTATTTTAGAATGTACTAGTTGTGTTCGAAAGAGTGTTAATAAGAAATCAATAGGCATTTCTAGATATATTACTCAAAAGAATCGACACAATAAGCCTAGTCGATTGGAGTTGAAAAAATTCTGTCCCTATTGTTACAAACATACAATTCACGGGGAGATAAAGAAATAGATGGAATCGATCAACTGCGTGTGACTTTTACAAGGAAGATGAAAAATGACATATTGACATATCATATATTAGCATATCATATGTTAATATATATATTTAAATAGAAATAAGCAAAATCCTATTTCTTAATTCGAAATCATTAGCATTTTTGATCCGATCAAAGGAAATAGGATTCTCGAAAAAAAAAGGAATAAAATAAACAAGCCATGGATAAATCCAAGCGACTTTTTCTTAAGCCCAAGCGATCTCTTCGTAGGCGTCTGCCCCCGATTGGATCGGGGGATCGAATTGATTATAGAAACATGAGTTTAATTAGTCGATTTATTAGTGAACAAGGAAAAATATTATCTAGACGGGTGAATAGATTGACTTTAAAACAACAACGATTAATTACTATTGCTATAAAACAAGCTCGTATTTTATCTTCATTACCCTTTCTTAATAATGAAAGACAATTTGAAAAAAACGAGTTGGTCGCTAGAACTACGGGTCTTAGAACCAGAAAAAAATAGGCTTACTCTTCAATTGAATCAAAATTTCAATCCGAACTCAAACGTCGGTTGATTTTTTGTTCGATAAAAATCCAGGAATCCGGATTTGATTGTCGTGTCGTAAAAAAAAAGAATTGGGGAAAAGTAAAAAAATAAATATTTTTTTATTGAATGTTTTTGTTCAGTTTGACTACTTGATCATATTATGTATTATGATCATATTTTATTATACTTATTTCTATTCTACCTTCCCGGAATTTATTTTCCAAGCAATTCCATGTCAAAGTCAAACATTCCGAAGGATTCTTTCCAATCTCCTTATTTTATCATGTCATTGGAAATCAGATAAAGGCAATTCCTATTTAATATAGCTAGCTGTGCAAGTATTTTACGATTAAGAAGCAACTGTCTCTTGTACAGATTGTTTATTAATCTACTATAACTACAGGATACTTCGTTCTCGCGAATTGCTGCATTTATACGAGTCACCCATAAACACCGAAAATTTCTTTTGTGCCTATCTCTATCCCGATAGGCCGAAAACAAAGCTTTTATTTTTTGTTGAATCATAGTTCGAGTAAGTCTTGAATGAGCCCCACGAAAGCTTGATGTGAATAAACGAATTTTTGTTCTACGTCTCCGAGCTACATATCCTCGTCTAATTCTGGTCATTGAATAAACGAAACTTTGGTAAATAACTAATTGATTTCCTTTCTTTCAGTTATTCTTTTTCCCTTTTCTAGACTAACAAAACGGATTATTCCAATGTATAAAATAATAATTCCAACGGCTTTTGCTACTCTAACCTTCCCAACCACTATTTTTTCTTTTTTTTCTAAGCATTTCGCCTTGAAATAAGAAATCTTATTGGTACTAGGTATCAAACAAAAATATAGTAAATAAAAATAAGTAGTAAATAGAAATGGATAAATAAATAGTGGGTTCCATCGTTTCTATGGTTATTTCTTAAACGGCGAGGTCCTCTCTATACACCGGAGCTCCTTACTTGATCGAATCAATGCTATTGTTAACTTGTACAGTTTACACTTTTGGGCTCTACCCATGAATTCCCCAGTAGTAGGTCTTTCACAACGAGATCCGTTTTTACAGTAACGGTATTTAATTATGTGGATTAGCTGATTAGCTGACCTTGTTAGTCCGTTCTTGCAAGAGTAGAGGCATGTTTTTTAATTTAAATAAGATTTGCCCTGCTTAACAGATAATCATTTGCTACCAATAGGGAATTCTTTCGCATTTTTAATTGAAAATTGAGGTAATTGAATTTGCACCAATAGAAACCATAAATTTGATACACAATAGAAGCATATTCTAGATCTTTTTTTTTCGTTTAAGAGAGTGAAGGGGAGTCTTCCATTCTATCCTATTCATCGGTACTGATCACGGATAGTGGAAAAATTCTTTCTTTTGTCCCAACCCACAATCTGAAATCTGAACGAGTCGCACATACACCCTAGTACATGTCCCTCGGCGCTGAGGGCATCCCCCGAGAGCGGGGGATTTGGTGACATTTCTGATTGGCTGTCTTGTGTTTCTAATAAGTTGTTTAATAGTTGGCATGTTGAATCGTATGCATAATGGGCTGGTTTAGATCGATCCTAACCGGATGATTATGAATTTTTTCTATATTCATATTCTATTTTAATATTTTATTAAAATATTAAAATAGAATATGAAACCTCGGTAAGAAACTAAAATCTCAAATCGCGATTTATGTGAAATTCCTGCTATTTTTTATGCAACTGCTACAAGATCAACAATTCCATGAACTTGGGCTTCTGCTGCTGACATAAAAACATCCCTTTCCATGTCTTCAGATACAACCCATAAGGGTTTGCCTGTTCTTTGTGCATAAACCCTTGTGAGGATTTCGCGCAGTTTCAGTAGTTCTTCCGCTTCCAGGACAAATTCTCCTATTTGTGCTTCATAAAAAGCAGCTATAGGTTGATGGATCATTACCCTGATGATATAAGATAATAATAGAATTGAACAACCGTACAGGCATTGCTTGCGCATTGCATACGGCTCTACAAGAGAATTCACTTTTACCGAAGAAAAATAGAGAGTCTACAAAGCCTCGGTCGGTAAATGATACAATGACCACCCTTTCCTTGGGAGGAATTAATAAAAACAAAATACTATGGTGGTTCCGTTGCTTTATTTCATCGGTGATTTAGCAATCCCAAAGTTTCTTTTTTTTTTTATTGAAAAAAAATGAAAAAAAAAACGAATATAATCTTTTTTTTGTCCTCTTTCATAATTCATAATAATATAAATAGCATTAAGAACCTTCTGGTGTGAAAACAAAAAACAAAAAAAAAAGTTTGTGACACTGAAATAGGCTCCCGATAAATAAGATAAAATCGGAACTGCCCTTAATATCTCATACTACTCTTTCAATACATAATCTAATGTTAAAACGAAATAAAAAAAAATTTCTTATATTGAATTCGAAATGCCATGCTATTATTACTTAATATTCATATTTCATATGGCGAAGGCATAGCTTTCTTTTTTCTTTGAATTCTTTGAAATAAAATAAAAACTCATTGGCGCCAAGCGTGAGGGAATGCTAGACGTTTGGTAATTTTTCCTCCGACCAGAATAAAAGATCCCATTGAAGCGGCTAATCCCATGCATACTGTTTGTACATCTGGTCGCACAAATTGCATAGTATCATAAATAGCTATTCCGGGTATTACCCATCCGCCAGGAGAGTTGATAAACAAATACAAATCTTTGATCTCACTTTCTGTACTGAGATATACCATAAGACCGATAAGTTGATTCGAGATCTCACTATCAATATCTTGACCTAAAAAAAGTAATCTTTCTCGATAAAGTCGGTTGATTAGGATCAAATTCTATCCCTTAGGAACCGTACATGCACCTTTTAATGCATACGGTTCATCAAAAATTGCGAAAAAAAGAATCAATATGTAGATCCCATTTAACGAATAACGAAGGGGTTTTTCCTCCATTTTTCAAGAAAGTTTCAAGAAAGATGGTTTTTTTACCCGTTTACCTATAAATAATATAAATAAAAAATAAAAAAATAAAAAAAATTCATTAAACTTATCAAACTAACTTCTCATTGATGTATTCTTTCATCGGGATCCAATTCAAATCACGATAACATTCTCTTGTTCCTGAGTGGGCTTCTTTAATTCTTTTAGGTTTGTGCTCTACTCCGAGTAAAGATCTGCCCGATTTGGATTTGCACATATAGGGCAAATGCCCCCAATACCATTTCTTTTTGCTACAACTTCCTTTTTTTCAATTCATTTCACGTCTTCCACAAAATATTTGACGTATTTATCAAATTATTCGATTGATTATGATTTGTAGTTTGAAATTACTCCAATTTATATTTATAAAATATATAAATAGAATATGATACAAATAGTAATCATGGATATAGTACTAATGGGGTTTTTCTAAGCGGAGCCTGGATACTTCATTTTATTGTTCCAAACAAGCTAACCATAAATTATTCTAATTGATAATATTAATCTGAATACCTCCAAAGCATAGATCTAATTGCACTTTATTGCCACTTCACGCTCTAATTTTGGGATGATTTAATCAATCCTTCTTTGGTGAAATAGAGGATATCTCGATCGGGGTAGAGAACGGGGAAATCCCATAATGACCCAATGTCTCTGACAAGTCGCACTATACGTCAATCCAATTTGAACTATCCTCTCCGGGATTTCGAAAAGGGACTTTTGGAACACCAATAGGCATTAAATGAAATAAAAAAAAAATGAAGTACTCTATTTCACTTTGATGTGAAAGCGTAACAATGAATTTATTGTCTTTATAATATTATATGAATTTATTGTTTTAATAATATTATATTGGATATTTGCTTTTATTTTATTATTTTTTCTATTTTCTTTATTTTTTTGTTTTATTTTATTTGTTATTTGCGCGGATTCGATAAGTTCATAACATAAAAAAAAAAAAAGAAGACAAAATGAATAAAGTAAAATTCTTACGAATAGGCTCTTTGAATGATGAACAAATCCGTATGCATTCGCTGGAGTCAACCTCCCATTGCGTATTGGTACTTATCTGGTATAGAATAGATCTGCTTCTCTTTGTTCCTACAAACAGAATTGTGACATTCTGACTAAAATACTAAAAAAAAAAATGGAATCCTTTCTCCGAGATAATCCACTGAAAAAAGGGAGGTCCATAACATAGTTTTTTCCAGTGCAATAAAGTTACATAGTGTCTATCTTTCGTTGATTAAGGGGGTATTCCATGGGTTTGCCTTGGTATCGTGTTCATACCGTCGTATTGAATGATCCCGGTCGTTTGCTGGCTGTCCATATAATGCATACAGCTTTGGTTGCTGGTTGGGCCGGCTCGATGGCTCTCTATGAATTAGCAGTTTTTGATCCTTCTGACCCCGTTCTCGATCCAATGTGGAGACAAGGTATGTTCGTTATACCCTTCATGACTCGTTTAGGAATAACCAATTCATGGGGTGGTTGGAGTATTACAGGAGGAACTATAACGAATCCGGGTATTTGGAGTTATGAAGGTGTGGCTGGGGCGCATATTGTGTTTTCTGGCTTGTGCTTCTTGGCAGCTATCTGGCATTGGGTGTATTGGGATCTAGAAATATTTTGTGATGAACGTACAGGAAAACCTTCTTTAGATTTGCCCAAGATCTTTGGAATTCATTTATTTCTCTCAGGAGTGGCTTGTTTTGGGTTTGGTGCTTTTCATGTAACAGGATTGTATGGTCCTGGAATATGGGTGTCTGATCCTTATGGGCTAACCGGAAAAGTACAATCCGTAAATCCAGCATGGGGTGTGGAAGGTTTTGATCCTTTTGTTCCGGGAGGAATAGCCTCTCATCATATTGCAGCAGGAACATTGGGCATATTAGCGGGCCTATTCCATCTTAGTGTCCGCCCGCCCCAACGTCTATACAAAGGATTACGTATGGGAAATATTGAAACCGTGCTTTCCAGTAGTATCGCTGCTGTCTTTTTTGCAGCTTTTGTTGTTGCTGGAACTATGTGGTATGGTTCAGCAACTACCCCCATTGAATTATTTGGTCCCACTCGTTATCAATGGGATCAAGGATACTTCCAGCAAGAAATATATCGAAGAGTTGGTACTGGGATGTCTGAAAATCAAAGCTTATCCGAAGCTTGGTCTAAAATTCCTGAAAAATTAGCTTTTTATGATTACATCGGAAATAATCCCGCAAAGGGTGGATTGTTCAGAGCAGGCTCAATGGACAACGGGGATGGAATAGCTATTGGGTGGTTAGGACATCCTCTATTTAGAGATAAAGAAGGGCGTGAGCTTTTTGTACGTCGTATGCCTACTTTTTTTGAAACATTTCCGGTTGTTTTAGTAGATGGAGACGGAATTGTTAGAGCCGATGTTCCTTTTCGAAGGGCAGAATCGAAGTATAGTGTTGAACAAGTAGGTGTAACTGTTGAGTTCTATGGTGGTGAACTAAATGGGGTCAGTTATAGCGATCCTGCTACTGTGAAAAAATATGCTAGACGCGCACAATTGGGTGAAATTTTTGAATTAGATCGTGCTACTTTGAAATCCGATGGTGTTTTTCGTAGCAGTCCAAGGGGTTGGTTTACTTTTGGACATGCTTCGTTTGCCTTGCTCTTCTTCTTCGGACACATTTGGCATGGCTCTCGAACCTTGTTCAGAGATGTTTTTGCTGGTATTGATCCAGATTTAGACGCTCAGGTGGAATTTGGAGCATTCCAAAAACTTGGAGATCCAACTACAAAAAGACAAGTAGTTTGATACAACATTAATCTCTGATTTTTCGTCTCTATTTTCTTTTTGTAATTTGACATAGGGTACTGGGGACATCTTGATTTGAATCCCCACCTTTTCTTTGTCTTGACTCTTGCTCTTTTTTTATCCGGGAACGCTCTAAATAAACAGATATGGAAGCTATAATTGTAAACCACGATTGAATCTATGGAAGCATTAGTTTATACATTCCTCTTAGTATCAACTCTAGGAATAATTTTTTTCGCTATCTTTTTTCGAGAACCACCTAAAGTTCCAACTAAAAAGGTGAAATGATTTTTCATTATCTTAATTGAAGTAATGAGCCTCCCAAGATTGGGGGGCTCATTACTTCAACTAGTCCCCGTGTTCCTCGAATGGATCTCTTAGTTGTTGAGAGGGTTGCCCAAAAGCAGTATATAAGGCATACCCCGTAAAACTTACAAGTAAACCAGATATAGAGATGGCGACTAGGGTTGCTGTTTCCATTATTATATAATAATAAAAAAATAATAATTTCCAGACCACAATGGATCTATGATAAGATCATTTATTTACAACAGAATGGTATACAAAGTCAACAGATCTCAGTTAATACAAAAAAGGATTTATGGCTACACAAAGCGTTGAGGGGAGTTCTAGATCTGGTCCAAGACGAACTATTGTAGGGGATTTATTGAAACCATTGAATTCGGAATATGGTAAAGTAGCTCCAGGGTGGGGGACTACTCCTTTGATGGGTGTCGCAATGGCTCTATTTGCGGTATTCCTATCTATTATTTTGGAGATTTATAATTCTTCCGTTTTACTGGATGGAATTTCAATGAATTAGATTTACAAGAATCACTAAATTCTAGCTTTTCAATACAAAGTGAAGCATTTTGGTCTCGTTTTTTTAGCCCA